TTGCCTTTCGCGAATTTCGGGGAAAGCAAAAATTTGCATCCTCGCCTTATACTTACCTTATACTTATCTATATAGTGTATATAGAAGTCTTGCATCCTTCTATAATTTACTGAGAATCGTCATTCTTACTAAATAATCCCCGTTGGATCATTCAGATAGTTCATGTAGAAAGCTAAAAAAAGGAAGCCCATTTAGTTAGTTCTCTCCTCTTTGCACTTAGTCTATACTCAATTATTATATATATATTCACTTATATTCGAGTCTAATTTATTAGAAATAGAATTATTCTACCTTATATAACAATTATAACAATATATAACAGGTACAAATATTAAATCGAGGTATCCATTCTATGACAACTCTCAACTTACCCTCTATTTTGGTGCCCTTAGTGGGCCTAGTTTTTCCGGCAATGGCAATGGCTTCTTTATTTCTTCATATTCAAAAAAACAAGATTTTTTAGATCCGATGGGCCGAAATCTCATTGACTTTTTTTTTTCAAGACTTAGATTTAGATCATAACACGGATATCTATTTAGTATAATATGATATTAAGGTAAGGATGATATTAAGGTAAGGTGTGCCTTCCTCCGAAGACTCCTAAAGATTCACATTAGAATAAGGCTAGTTGATGAGAGTTCCTTCGGAAACAAAAAGAGTAAAGTCAAATTTATTTTGTTTATTCTTTCACTTCCAATAAAATACAACTGGATCTAGTATGAGTTGGCGATCAGAACATATATGGATAGAACTTATAACAGGATCTCGAAAAATAAGTAATTTCGGTTGGGCCTGTATCCTTTTTTTAGGTTCCGTAGGATTTTTATTAGTTGGAACTTCCAGTTATCTTGGTAGGAATTTGATAGCCTTATTTCCATATCAGCAAATCTCTTTTTTTCCACAAGGGATCGTGATGTCTTTTTATGGTATCGCGGGTCTCTTTATTAGTTCCTATTTGTGGTGCACAATTGCGTGGAATGTGGGTAGTGGTTATGATCGATTCGATAGAAAAGGGGGAATAGTGTGTATTTTTCGTTGGGGGTTTCCTGGAAAGAATCGTCGCATTTTCCTCCGATTCCTTATGAAAGATATTCAGTCGATAAGAATAGAAGTTAAAGAGGGTATTTCTGCCCGCCGTGTTCTTTATATGGAAATACGTGGCCAGGGGGACATTCCCTTGAGTCGTACTGATGATAATTTGACTCCACGCGAAATTGAACAAAAAGCTGCTGAATTGGCCTATTTCTTGCGCGTACCAATTGAAATTTTTTGAAAAATAAACTAACTAAACTAAACGGGTTCTCATCAAAAAAAAAGGAAAAAGCTTTGGAATCCTCTTTTTTTATAATATAAGCGGAGTCATTGTAGCCAAATCGGATCAGACATATATTATATAGAACAGCTATAAAACAAAACAGTTTTGTCCGCAAAAAAGTTTTAGACGTAGTATGGAAATCCGCATAACTTAATTCAGTACCAAAAAAAGTAAAAAATCGCCGGAATTCTTTCTCGTTTTGCCACTCTTTTTTGATCCTCACACTGTTTTTCATAATTTTTTTTTCAACTAGTCTTCGGCTCGGGGGGTTTATTTCGTCTTGAAATAGGATTGGCTAATTTGAATTAGCTCATTCGGGTATCTATCGTAAAGGGGAAACTATTTCAAATTTAACTAATTAAGATATCTGAAAAAAAAAAAGAAAGTATTTCTTTGATTCAAAATTCAAATTCGAAACGGTCTTATTCTATTTCTGTACTCTTTGTAGGGTCAGGGGCTAAACACTGAATCGGGGGGATTCAGATTTTGTAATAGAACTCACGCTTGATTGAAAGAGTAGATCGCATAGAATCGATGAATAGGGCGGGTTCATTAATAATTCAAAGATGAAAAAAATGTCAAAAAAGAAAGAATTGACTCCCCTTATATATCTTGCATATATAGTATTTTTGCCCTGGTTGATCCCTCTTTTATTTCGAAAAGGTATGGAATCTTGGATTACAAATTGGTGGAATACTAGGAAATGTGAAATTTTTTTGAATCATATTCAAGAAAAGAGTATTCTAGAAAAATTCATAGAATTAAAGGAACTTTTCTTGTTGGAAGAAATGCTAAAGGACTTTTCGGAGACACATCCTCAAAAATGGAGTATAGGGATACAAAAAGAAACAATCCAATTGATCAAGATGCATAATGAGAATCATATTCATACAATTTTACACTTCTCGACAAATCTAACCTATTTGATTATTCTAAGTGGTTATTATCTTCTGGGTAATAAAGAACTTATTCTTTTTAACTCTTGGGTTCAGGAATTCTTATATAATTTAAGTGATACAATCAAAGCTTTTTCTATTCTTTTATTAACCGATTTATGTATCGGATTCCATTCACCCCACGGTTGGGAACTTTTGCTTAGCTTTGTGTACAAAGATTTTGGGTTTGCTTATAATGATCAAATTATATCTGGTCTTGTTTCCACTTTCCCAGTCATTATAGATACAA